TAAATAAGTTTGATTTTTTATCGGATCATAAAAACCCACTTTCCGAAGATCTCGCCCTTCTCTTCGGGACCGAACATCAATTGCAACGATTCGATAGACGGCTCATTGGGATAGATGTAAAAAAATAACCCCCCCTAGAAACGTATAGGAAGTTTTCTCCTCGTACGGCTCGTTAAAAATGATTCTAAGTTCTACTTAATGTATAGGATTACATACAATCAAAAATGGGTCTATAAAATGGTTAAATAAATTAGATTTTGGTTTAAATCCCCCCTTTTTACTAAAAAAAATCATTTGTACTCATAACTCAAGTTAGATAACTCTCAAGTGGCTCAAAGGAAAATATTTAAGCATTTCATTTATTGAGTGGTCTTTAAACCCCCTTTTTGTTTCTTTCGTTTCAAATCTATTTGCATTTTTATTATGATCCGATTATGGAAACAATGGAAAAGATCTTTTCTTGTTTTGGGATCCTTTAATCTTTGTTTTAAATCATTGGGTTTAGACATAACTTCGGTGATTCTTAATCCTTTCAAAATGGCAGCAACATACCTTTTTTTGCGATTAATTTCTAGTAAAGAATCATAGAAAGGAAAGGGTTGATTTTTATGTGATACACTTTGTATAGAAAGATTTTTTTTCAATTTCAAGAAATTTTATTTTAGATTGGGAACGTAAAACCCTTTAGATTTCTCTATCAACGATATACTTACGAAGTTGTTCCAATTTATTGATTGGCATTAACCATAGACCCTTGCCCCGGAAAAATGAATCAATACTTTCTACTCGAGCTCCATCATGAACTATTTCCATTACAACCCAATGGGGTTTCTAGCTAAACAGAATAAATGATGTCGAGTCAAGAGCACTTTCATTCTTTCTTATATAAAATGGTGGATGTAAAAATCCACAATGGATCATGTCTTTCAAGTCGCACGTTGCTTTCTACCACATCGTTTCAAACGAAGTTTTACCATAACATTTCTCTAATTTGGAACCGGTATGCAATTGATTCAATTATGGAATCGTGAATAATCGTTGGTGCATTCGCTGCATAGTAATCGATCGCTTTTTTTCGTAATCCCAATTTTATTGTATAGTATAAATGCAAGATTTTTTTTAATTATCAAAATTATTATATAATAAAATATAAATAAAAAGGGAATAACTTAAATTTTTTCGTTTATTTTTATGAAATGAATAAAAAAGACTGATGGGAGGGAAGATTTAAGTCCTTATTTTTTCGATTCTTATTTTATAAAATAGCTAAAAGAATAGTTCCTATCTATATCTATCAGATAGATTAAACAATTGTTACTCTTATAGATATTCTATGTTAAATATGGTTAGATATTGAAATTTGCCCTTTCAATTTAAGAGATCATAAAATTTTTGTTTCACAACGAAAAACGGCTCTTACTGAAATAGAACTATAGAACAATAATAATATATACATATAGACTATGCATTTCCTAGTTTTATATATGTATTTTCGTATTTTGTTTAACTTAAGATTCAGTAATCTTTCTATAAGATTGTCATAAAAAAAAATAAAGGAAAAAGGAAAGTGAATCAAATGAATGAATTCCTCTATCTCAATTCTTCCCACTCTTTTCATAGATTTCTAATTATTCATTAGAGTCAAACACGAAATACCTAAAAGTTCAAATAAAATAGATCGCGTAATTTTATTATTTATTAATGAAATTCGGACAAACAAAGATATTTAACTTAAGGCGTCCCCTTTCTAATTAATTTCAATCTACTCTAAAAATTATATAGGAATCCAAAATCATAAAAAAAAGAAATAAGCATCGCGTTCTATTCAATATTAGACCTTTAAACATAAACAGAAAGTTGTTCACAAGAATCTTATTCTACTTATTTTTATTCTAATCAAATTGATATTTAGAGTGGAATATGATCTGGGACGGAAGGATTCGAACCTCCGAATACCGGGATCAAAACCCGTTGCCTTACCACTTGGCCACGCCCCATTTAAATTTTTATTCGACACTAATAAAGAATAATGCTGGTATTGGTTGATCGTCAATTCTAATTCAAATATTTAATTGATAGAATATATTCTTGCTAAGATTTTAATACGTATATATATAGAATAAAATTCAATTTATTGATCATTACATATAATTCAATTAAGATATTGTATGAAAGTCGAATTTCTTCTATTCTATTTGAGAGTGGGAGGGTTTTTGATTGGGTGAATTCAAAAACAAAGAAGAATTTTTTCTACCTTACTTTCTTCCTTTTGACTTCATATCAATAACTCAATCAAAATGAAATTATCTCCAAGAACAAAATGCCTGTTATGCTTAATATCTTTAGTTTGACCTGTATTAATCCGGCTCTTTATTCGAGTAATTTTGTCTTCGCCAAATTGCCGGAGGCCTATGCTTTTTTGAATCCGATTGTAGATGTTATGCCAGTCATACCTCTGTTTTTTTTTCTATTAGCCTTTGTTTGGCAAGCTGCTGTAAGT